TGAAATAATGGATGAAAGGATCCTTGAACAACCATAGGATAGTATGAAAATCATTACGAAAAACCACTAAAAAATGTTTTATTTTTCTATAAAAATGTGTTCGATTAAGAAAAGCTCTAGAAGACGTTGATCGTAAATGATAAGATTGTTTACGGAGAAAAACAAATATGGATTCCGATTCATATACATGAAAATTATATAGGAACAGAAATAATCTTTGATTCTCTTTTGAAAAAAAGATATTCATTTTTGTTTTTTGAGTAATAAGACTATTCCAATTATGATACTTGTAGAGAAAGAATCTCAATAAGTGCAAAAAGGGAGTATCTTGTATCCAAGAGCGAAGGGTTTGAACCAATAGTTCCAGATGGATAGGGTAAGGTATTAGTATATCTAATACATGATTTAAATGTAATAATTTATCCTCTAAAAAAGGAAATATGGAATGAATTGATCGTAAAGTCATAGATTTGTCTATTTCTTTACTTTCTGGGGAAGATACTAATCGCAGTGAGAATGGAAGTTCCAGAATGACTGCAACCCCCTCTGATATCATTTGAGAATCCAAATTTTTATTATGCCCGAAAAAAAAAATTGGATTAGAATCATTCGTCAAAACAATCAAATGCTTCTGTTGATACATTCGAGTAATTACACGTTTAACAATTAGTAAACTATATTTATTGTCATAACCTAAATTTTCCATAGGCTCATAAAGAATCGATTTATTTAACCCATGATCATGAGCAAGTGCATAAATGTATTCCTGAAAGAGAAGTGGGTATAGGAAGTCCCGTTCTCGCGATCTATCTATCTTTAAATATCTTTGTAATTCTTCCATTTGAAATTCGATTTGAACCAAAACCGGGGATTTCTTGGGTCATCAAATGATAAATACATAGGTACGATACAGTCAAAACAAGGTATCAAGGTATATAGTAAGAAAAGATACCTTGGAAATGATTAATCCATGGATTCTCTCTTTTTCCATCCGATTGGTTCTTGTTCGTTATAAGATACCGAAGATAGTTAGAAATCCTTTATTTTTGCAACCCGATCGCTCTTTTGACTTTAGAATTATGTTTCTCAATATACTGTTTCTTTTACACATTCGTCTCCGCACAGGAATATAATTAATAGAATAGTTAGGATTCAAAAAAAAAAGTGAAGAATCCACTTATTAAATTAAAGTGATTTCATAACCTTTGCCCGCCCCAGGGACTAATATATTTCTAACGTATAATTAGATCGGGTAATTGGTAATTATTCGAATTAAGAACCGAAGCTCGTTGCTCTTTTTGTTTCCCTATAATTGGAGCTTTTTTGCTCTATCCATTTATTCACTCGATCCAATCATAATTGATTTTTTGTACCGCTCTAAGAATTAAAACTCTAATAAACCAAACAAATATTTTTTTTGTAACGATCCCGTAAGTACTCTATCTTAAGTACTCTATCTTAAAGTTATTCATTTATGATATGAGTTATTCATTTATACGACATGCTGTTTTTTCCATTCGTTCTCTCTCAGGATCAGTCGGGGGTCTTACAAACTCTACCAACGGTATGGACGAATCCGTTGCTTCATCCAAATGTGTAAAAGATTTTAGCCGCACTTAAAAGCCGAGTACTCTACCGTTGAGTTAGCAACCCAAAAATAGAATTATGGTGTGTAGATATGATCGGAATAAAAAAAGAGAGATTGGATTACCCTATCAAAAACATTTTTTCTAGTAAATTATGAACAATAACAGATATAATGAAAATCTTTTTAATTCCCGGATAAGAGATAATTCCCGGATAAGAGATAAGATAAATGAAATATATCCCAGATCAGATATATAATGAATAACCCCTTTAACTTAAAATTAAATTTTTACTATATTTTATTTTAATTTTATTTTAGAATACTATACTATGACTATGTACTATGTTAGGTTAGGTTAGAATACTATTCTTTTTTTTATTAAAATTTAGATTAATATTTTCCATTTTTGCTTATTCAGAAGAAACTTTCTCGCGTTGTATCAATTGAATCTAAGGAAATTATCGCTTAGATGAAGTAAAGTAAAAAAAAAAAACTTATAGGGCGTGGATAAATAGATCCATTTATCCACGATCAATTATATTTGTTCAATACACTATTGTCAATATGAACGTTGAGAAATTAAAATTATAATAAAATAATAAGAATAAGAACTTGTGTTGGATTGACACTTTATAGATAACCTACCTAGAGAATAAAAAAAGTGTGTATGTAGAAAAGAAAAAAATAATCAAGAAGAAAACCTCGGGTTTATTCAATATCCATAAGGATACCATAAGAAAGCTCGGCCCTTTTTTTAGGGGAGTCCCGCCAAAAACTACCTGATTGGGGGATAATCCCATACATAATTTTATGGATAGAACAAAAAATGGGGAAACGGGAGGGTAATAGTGAAGAAAAAATTACACAAAACTAGATATGTATTGTTTGTATTTGTATGAATTTAATTTGATT